CGGAGCTTCGATATATTTCGAAATCGAGAGATGTCTACCGGGGGGGGTTCTATCAGACAACAATTAGCCAATCTAGATTTACGAATGATTATAGATTATTCATTGGTAGAATGGAAAGAATTGGAGGAAGAGGAACCCACAGGGAATGAATGGGAAGATCGAAAAGTTGGAAGAAGAAAAGATTTTTTGCTTAGACGCATGGAATTGGCTAAGCATTTTATTCGAACAAATATAGAACCCAAATGGATGGTTTTGTGTCTATTACCAGTTCTTCCTCCTGAGTTGAGACCAATCTATCATATAGATGAGGATAAACTAGTGACCTCGGATATTAATGAAATATATAGAAGAATTATCTATCGGAATAATACTCTTACAGATCTATTAACAACAAGTATAGCTACGCCAGAAGAATTAATAATATCTCAGGAAAAATTGCTACAAGAAGCCGTGGATGCACTTCTTGATAATGGAATCTGCGGACAACCAATGAGGGATGATCATAATAGAATTTACAAGTCGCTTTCAGATGTAATTGAAGGCAAAGAAGGAAGAGTTCGCGAGACTCTGCTTGGTAAACGAGTCGATTATTCAGGGCGGTCAGTGATTGTCGTGGGCCCTTCACTTTCATTACATCGATGTGGATTGCCTCGCGAAATTGCAATAGAACTTTTCCAGGCATTTGTAATTCGCGACCTAATTAGAAAACATCTTGCTTCGAACATAGGAGTTGCTAAGAGTCAAATTCGGAAAAAAAAACCAATTGTATGGGAAATACTTCAGGAAATTCTGGATGACCATCCTGTATTGCTGAATAGAGCGCCTACTCTGCATAGATTAGGCATACAGGCATTCCTCCCCGTTTTAGTGGAAGGGCATGCTATTTGTTTACATCCATTAGTTTGTAAGGGCTTCAATGCAGACTTTGACGGGGATCAAATGGCTGTTCATGTGCCTTTATCTTTAGAGGCTCAAGCAGAGGCACGTTTACTTATGTTTTCTCATATGAATCTTTTGTCTCCAACTATTGGAGATCCCATTTCTGCACCAACTCAAGATATGCTTAGTGGACTCTATGTCTTAACGAGTGGAAATCGTCGGGGTATTTGTGTAAATAGGTATAATCCATGTAATCGTAGAAACTATCAAAATGAAGAGAATAACTATAAGTATACAAAAAAAAAAGAACCCTTTTTTTGTAATGCCTATGATGCAATTGGAGCTTATCGGCAAAAACGAATCAATTTAGGTAGTCCTTTGTGGTTGCGGTGGAGACTAGATCAACGTGTTATTGCTGCAAGAGAAGCTCCTATCGAAATTCACTATGAATCTTTGGGGACCTATTATGAGATTTATGGACACTATCTAATAGTAAGAAGTATAAAAAAAGAAATTCTTTATATATATATTCGAACCACTCTTGGTCATATTTCTCTTTATCGAGAAATAGAAGAAGCCATACAGGGGTTTTGGCAGGGCTGTTGTAATTCTCTGCTACCAGCGGGAATTCGAGTCTCGCCGGGTTAACTAGGACTAGAATTGCGGAATTTCTACGTGAATCAAGATCTAGAAAAGGAAGTTTTCCAATCACTGACTCAAACCCATTGTCAAATTATACTCAGCGCAACGCAATATGGAGGTACTGATGGCAGAACGGCCCACTCAGGTCTTTCACAATAAAGTGATAGACGGAACTGCCATGAAACGACTTATTAGTCGATTTATTGATCACTATGGAATAGGATATACATCACATATCCTGGATCAAGTAAAGACTCTGGGTTTCCGACAAGCTACCGCCGCATCCATTTCATTAGGAATTGATGATCTTTTAACAATACCTTCTAAAAGATGGCTAGTTCAAGACGCTGAACAACAAAGTTTTATTTTGGAAAAACACCATCATTATGGGAATGTACACGCGGTAGAAAAATTACGTCAATCGATCGAGATATGGTATGCCACAAGTGAATATTTGCGACAAGAAATGACTCCTAATTTTCGGATGACCGATCCTTTTAATCCAGTCCATATAATGTCTTTTTCGGGAGCCAGAGGAAATGCATCTCAGGTACATCAATTAGTAGGTATGAGAGGATTAATGTCGGATCCCCAAGGACAAATGATTGATTTACCCATTCAAAGCAATTTACGCGAAGGACTCTCTTTAACAGAATATATTATTTCTTGCTACGGAGCCCGTAAAGGAGTTGTGGATACCGCTATCCGAACATCAGATGCAGGATATCTCACGCGCAGACTTGTTGAAGTAGTGCAACACATTGTTGTACGTCGAACAGATTGTGGCACCGTTCGAGGTATTTCTGTAAGTCCTCGAAATGGAATGATGGCGGACAGGATTTTTATCCAAACATTAATTGGCCGTGTATTAGCAGATGATATATATATAGGTTCGCGATGCATTGCTACTAGAAATCAAGATATTGGGGTTGGACTTGTCAATAGATTCATAACTTTTAGAGCACAACCAATCTCTATTCGAACCCCCTTTACTTGTAGGAGTACATCTTGGATTTGTCAATTATGTTATGGCCGGAGTCCAGCTCATGACGACCTGGTCGAATTGGGAGAAGCTGTAGGTATTATTGCAGGTCAATCTATTGGAGAACCGGGCACTCAATTAACATTAAGAACTTTTCATACTGGCGGAGTATTCACAGGGGGTACTGCAGAACATGTGCGAGCCCCTTCTAATGGAAAAATAAAATTCAATCAGGATTTGGTTCATCCGACACGTACACGTCATGGACACCCTGCTTTTCTATGTTCTAGAGATTTGTATGTAACTATTGAGAGTGAAGATATTATACACAATGTGTGTATTCCGCCCAAAAGTTTTCTTTTAGTTCAAAACGATCAATATGTAGAATCAGAACAAGTCATTGCTGAGATTCGCGCGATAACATCCACTTTGAATTTGAAAGAGAAGGTTCGAAAACATATTTATTCTGACTCAGAGGGCGAAATGCACTGGAATACCGATGTGTACCATGCACCTGAATTTACATATGGTAATATTCATCTCTTACCAAAAACAAGTCATTTATGGATATTATTAGGGGAGCCCTGGAGATCTAGTCTAGGCCCCTGTTCGATCCACAAGGATCAAGATCAAATGAACGCTTATTATTTTTCTGTTAAGCGAAGATATATTTCTAACCCCTCAGTAACTAATAATCAAGTGAGACACAAATTTTTTAGTTCGTATTTTTCTGGTAAAAATCAAAAAGGAGATAGGATTCCTGATTATTCAGAACTTAATCGAATGACATGTACTGGTCGTTATAATCTCAGATATCCGGGCATTCTCGACGGGAATTCTGATTTATTGGCAAAGAGGCGAAGAAATAGAGTCATCATCCCACTCGACTCGATTCAAGAAGGCGAGAACCAACTAATACCTTCTTCAGGTATCTCAATTGAAATACCCAGAAATGGTATTCTCCGTAGAAATAGTATTCTTGCTTATTTCGATGATCCTCGATATATAAGAAAGAGCTCGGGACTTACTAAATATGAGACTAGAGAACTGAATTCAATCGTCAACGAAGAGGATTTTATTGAGTATCGAGGAGTCAAGGTATTTTGGCCAAAATACCAAAAGGAAGTAAATCCATTTTTTTTTATTCCCGTGGAAGTCCACATTTTGGCCGAATCTTCTTCCATAATGGTACGGCACAATAGTATTATTGGGGTAGATACACAAATCACTTTAAATAGAAGAAGTCGGGTAGGCGGACTGGTCCGAGTGAAGAAAAAAGCAAAAAAAATTAAACTGATAATCTTTTCGGGAGATATCCATTTTCCTGGAAAGACAAATAAGGCATTCCGATTGATACCACCAGGAGGGGGAAAAAAAAATTCCAAAGAATACAAAAAATTGAAAAATTGGCTCTATATCCAACGAATGAAACTTTCCAGGTATGAAAAAAAGTATTTTGTTTTGGTTCAACCTGTAGTCCCATATAAAAAAACGGATGGTATAAATTTAGGAAGACTTTTCCTGGCGGATCTCTTGCAGGAAAGTGATAATCTACAACTTCGAGTTGTCAATTATATCCTTTATTACGACCCAATTCTTGAAATTTGGGACACAAGTATTCAATTAGTTCGGACTTGTTTAGTGTTGAATTGGGACCAAGACAAAAAGATCGAAAAGGCCTGTGCTTCCTTTGTTGAAATAAGGACAAATGGTTTGATTAGATATTTTCTAAGAATTGACTTAGCGAAGTCACCTATTTCATATACCGGAAAAAGGAACGATCTGCCAGGTTCAGGATTGATCTCTGAGAATGGATCAGATCGCGCTAATGTTAATCCGTTTTCTTCCATTTATTCCTATTCCAAGGCAAGGATTCAAGAATCCCTTAATCCAAATCAAGGAACTATTCATACATTGTTGAATCGAAATAAGGAATCTCAATCTTTGATAATTTTGTCATCATCCAATTGTTCTCGAATAGGCCCATTCAACGATGTAAAATCTCCCAATGTGATAAAAGAATCAATCAAAAAGGACCCCCTAATTCCAATTAGGAATTCGTTGGGCCCCTTAGGAACAGGCTTTCCAATTTATAATTTCGATTTATTTTCCCATTTAATAACCCATAATCAGATCTTGGTAACTAACTATTTGCAACTTAACAATTTAAAACAGATTTTTCAAATACTTAAATATTATTTACTGGATGAAAAGGGTCAATTTTATAATCCCTATTCATGCAGTAACATCATTTTGAATCCATTCAATTTGAATTGGTATTTTCTCCATTACAATTATTGTGAAGAGACATCTACAATCGTTAGTCTTGGGCAGTTTCTTTGTGAAAATGTATGTATAGCCAAAAAAGGACCACATTTAAAATCAGGTCAAGTTATAATTCTTCAAGTTGACTCTGTGGTAATACGATCAGCTAAGCCTTATTTGGCTACTCCAGGAGCAACTGTTCATGGACATTATGGGGAAATCCTTTACGAAG